TGGGCAACCCTCTCAACAACTAAGAGATCCATTCGAGGAACACGGGGACTAGTTAAAACAATGAACCTCCCATATTGGGGGGGGGGGCTCATTACTTCAATCGAGATAATGAAAAATCATTTCGTCTTTTTAGTTGGAACCTTAGGCGGTTCTCGAAAAAAAATAGCGAAAAAAAGGATTCCTAAAGTCGAGACTAACAGGAATGTATAAACCAATGCTTCCATAGATTTGATCCCGGTTTACAATTATAGCTTCCGCACCTATTCATTTCGTTTGGGATCATTTTCCGAAGAAAGAAAAGGCAAGAGTCAAAAAAGGGCAATGATGAAAATCAAGATTTCTCCAATACTGTATATCAAATAAATAAAATCCAATAAGGGCAAAAGAAAGATAGCGGAGCAATGTTGTATCAGATTACTTGTCTCCTTGTAGTTGGATCTCCAAGTTTTTGGAATGCCCCAAATTCCACTTGAGCATCCAAATCCGGATCAATACCAGCAAAAACATCTCTGAACAAAGTTCTAGCGCCATGCCAAATGTGTCCGAAAAAGAAGAGCAAAGCAAACGTCGCATGTCCAAAAGTGAACCAACCCCTTGGACTGCTACGAAAAACACCATCGGATTTCAAAGTAGCACGGTCTAATTCAAAAATTTCACCCAATTGAGCACGTCTAGCATATTTTTTCACAGTAGCAGCATCGCTATAACTGACTCCATTGAGTTCGCCACCATAGAACTCAACAGTTACACCTACCTGTTCGACACTATACTTCGACTCTGCCCTTCTAAAAGGCACATCGGCTCTTACAATTCCATCTCCGTCTACCAAAACTACTGGAAATGTTTCAAAAAAAGTAGGCATACGACGTACAAAAAGCTCGTGTCCTTCTTTATCTCTAAAGATGGGGTGTCCTAACCATCCAACGGCTATTCCATCTCCGTTGTCCATTGAGCCCGCTCTGAATAATCCCCCTTTCGCCGGATTATTACCAATGTAATCATAAAAGGCTAATTTTTCGGGAATTTTAGACCAAGCTTCCGACAAACTCAGATTTTCGGCTAGCCCGGCGCTAACCCTTCGATATATTTCTTGCTGGAAGTATCCCTGATCCCACTGATAACGAGTGGGACCAAATAATTCAATGGGGGTAGTTGCTGAACCATACCACATAGTTCCAGCAACAACGAAAGCTGCAAAAAAGACAGCGGCGATACTGCTGGAAAGTACAGTTTCAATATTGCCCATACGTAATCCTTTGTATAGACGTTGGGGAGGGCGGACACTAAGATGGAATAGGCCCGCTAATATGCCCAATGTCCCCGCTGCAATATGATGAGAGGCTATTCCTCCCGGAACAAAAGGATCAAAACCTTCCGCGCCCCACGCTGGATTTACGAATTGTACTTTTCCGGTTAGGCCATAAGGATCGGACACCCATATTCCAGGGCCATACAAGCCTGTTACATGAAAAGCGCCAAACCCAAAGCAAGCCACCCCCGAGAGAAATAAATGAATTCCAAAGATCTTAGGCAAATCCAAAGAGGGTTTTCCTGTACGTTCATCACAAAATATTTCTAGGTCCCAATACACCCAATGCCAGATAGCTGCTAAGAAGCACAAGCCGGAAAACACAATATGTGCCCCGGCCACACCCTCGTAACTCCAAATACCCGGATTCGTTATCGTTCCTCCTGTAATACTCCAACCACCCCATGAATTGTTTATTCCTAAACGAGTCATGAAGGGGATAACGAACATGCCTTGTCTCCACATTGGATCAAGAACGGGGTCAGAGGGATCAAAAACAGCTAATTCGTATAGAGCCATCGAACCGGCCCAACCAGAAACTAGAGCTGTATGCATTATATGGACAGAAAGCAACCGACCGGGATCGTTCAATACGACGGTATGAACACGATACCAAGGCAAACCCATGGAAATACCCCCTTTTTTAAAGAAAAATAGACACTATGTAGCTTTATTGCATTGGAAAAGACTATGCTATGGACCTCGCCCTTTTAGTGGATTATCCCGAAGCAAGGGTGAATATTTATTCTGTTATGTTGGTAATAATTGAACAATTCTGTTCGTAGGAACAAAGAAAAGCAGACCTATTCTATACCCAATAAGTATCCATACGCAATGCAATGGGGGTTGGTCTCGTTTTTTATGAGTGAATGCATAGATACTTGTTCATCATTCAAACGATCCGTTCGTCAGAATTTTTCTTTATTCATTCCCTCTTCCCCCGTGAACCTTACAATCTATGGCTAAAATCCGATAAAAGGTAACAATATTATGAAGACAATAAGCGCGTTTTACGTTTCCACATCAAAGCGATTTCTGGTACTTAATCTCTCTTTCTTTAATTTGATGCCCGTTGGTGTTCCAAAAATACCCTTTCGTCTTCCTGGAGACGAAGAAGCAAGTTGGCTCGACCTATAGTGCGACTTGTCAGACATATTAGGTCATATGGGATTTCCCCGTCCTCTCCCCCGATCGAGATATCCTCCGTTTCGCCCAAGAAAGATTGATTGAATCATCAATAATTCGTAGCGTGAAGTGCAATTAGGTCAATTTGCTAGGGGGTATCTTTTATAAGAATTTATGGTTGGCCTGGACCAATAAAATGAAGTATACAGGCTCCGTTTCGAAAAAACCAAACGGGTAATCTATGTATGATTACCCCCGTATCATAAATGATTTCCTTAATGCCACACGAGCGATCTCATACTGCCAGACAATGGAGTAATACGATGAATACATCAAATATTGGGCGGAAGGCATAAAATAAAACGAATTGAAAAGAAAAAAGGAAAAGTGGTACTAAGATTCTTTGTCCTATATGTGCAAATAGAATTCGGGCGGATCTTTACCCGGAGTAGAGCATAAACCTAAAAATCAAAAAGTAGAAGAGGCCTATTCAGGAACAAGAAAATGACATTGTGATTTGGATCTCGATGAAACAATACATCAATGAGAGGTTAGTTCGATAAGCTCAACGAATTCTGGGGAAGTAAGCCAAAACTCATGTTTCTTGAAAAATAGAAGAAAAAGGCCCCTTAGTTAGGAAAAAATCTGCTACAAAAAAAGAAAAAGGGCTAGAATCGACACGTTGATTCTTTTTTTTTTCAAAATTTGGATTTTTTGAACCGTATGTATTCAAAGGTGCGCGTACGGTTCCTAAAGGATGCAATTTTGTCCTAATCAACCGACTTTATTGGGAAAGATTACTTTTTTTAGGAGACGAGGTTGATGATGAGCTCGCGAATCTGATTGCCGGTCTCATGATATTTCTCGGCATAGCGGATCCAACCTGGGATATTTTTTTGTTTATAAACTCTCCCGGCGGATTCATAATCCCAGGAGTGCTTGTTTTTGACACTATGCAATGGGTGAACCCTATTGTGCATACAATAGGCATGGGAATGGCTGCTTCAATAGGGGCTCTCATCCTGGTCGGAGGAGAAATTACCCAACGTGTAGCACTCCCTTACGCTTGGCGCCAATGAATTTTTGATTTTCGAGAAGGAGAAAATTATGCCTTCGCTATATGGAATTTGAATAAATAAATAAAAAGAATAAGTAATAATAGCATGGCACTTCGATTTAGATATTAGTAAACTTTTTCAACACGAGGTTATGAATTGAGATAGTAGTATGGAACAGACAAAAGGTATTTCTTATTTAATCTTATGCATCGGGGGTCCGTTTCAGCGTCACAAACCTTACCTTTTTTCAACATTAGAAAGAAGTCTTTTCCCGATATTTATGTTATGAAAGGATATGAAAATGAAAAAAAAAAAGATCATTTTTTCCTGGGTCAGAAAGAAACTTTGGGATTGTTGAGTCTCAGACGAGATAAACATAGAAAGCAACGGAACTATCATAGTATTTTTTGAACTCCTACAAATACAAAAGAAAAGGAAGGATGGTAAATGTCATTCAACGGTCTGGCTGGGTCTGATGGGTTTTATTTGTCTCTTTCTTCGATGGAAAAAGAAATTCCATTGTAAAGCCGTATGCACTGCACAAAAGATGCCTGTACGGTTGTTCAATTCGATCTTTTTCTTTTTGTTATTCTTTATTCCTTTCACTTTGCCCGATGATGCGAAGGTCGAGATAGAGGAAGCGTTTATTATGTTATATCATCAGGGTTATGATACACCAGCCTCTCTGTGCTTATTTGGAGGAAGAAGACGAAGACGACGATGACGACGATTTTGGCTACGACATTATCCTGGAAATGGTAGAATTTCTGGAAATGTATAACGACATCATAAGAATTTTTGCAGAAAGAACGGGCGCTCCTATATGGGCTGTAATATTCGACATGGAAAGGGATGTTTTTATGTCCGCAGAAGAAGCACAAGATCATGGCATTGTTGATCTTATAGGAATAGAGATAGAGTGTCTATTCCGGCGCGCACTTTCAGCATAATTTTCTCTTCTAAGAAATGTAAAGAAATCGACAGAATAGAGAAACAATTATAACGTAACGTTTGTTACAAAAAAAAGAGTTGACAGATATAAAGAATTTACGTATATAAGTATATAACGTAATAAAAGCTCTTATATTTTTTTTATTTCCTAGGGAGGAAAACACTATGAAATTCTTGTTTCAGTTTGTGACTCTCATAGTCATAGGGTACTATATTAACGGTAGAGGCCCTACCCTATAATAGGTAGGATCGGTGGAATAATAGGAATGATAATTCGAATTATCATTCCTATTATATTATTAGGGTTGGATTAATAATTGTAACCATAATTCGATCAATATTCAGATTCATAAATCCGAGGAATCATGATTTGATCTCCTCATCTCGGTAAAATAAATCTGAAATGGAACTTCTTCTTTTTTATTCATACTTTTTCTTTCCTAATTCATAATCATCCGGTTAGGATCGATCTAAACCGGCCCATTCTTTATAGGATTCAACATGCCAACTATTAGACAGCTTATTAGAAATACAAGACAGCCAATCAGAAATATCACGAAAGCCCCAGCGCTTCGAGGATGTCCTCAGCGCCGAGGAACATGTACTAGGGTGTATGTGCGACTCGTTCAGATCACGAGCTAGAACAAACGAGGGGATTTTTCCAGTATCAATGCAGTAACTAGTACCAATGAATTGGATAGAATATGAGAACTTCAGTCACTATCGAAAAAGAAAGATCTATCATATACCCCTATTGTGTATGGAATTTATGGTTTCCATTGGTGCAAATCCAATCACCTCGATTTGAGATGAAAAGCAACTCTCCATTGGTAGCGAATGGTTATCCATTAAGCGGGGAAAATGGTATTTCAAAAGCAGAAAGATTATGCTCATACTCTTGCAAGAACGGACTAAAAGGGTCAGCTACCTAGCCAACCCTCTTAATTAAATGCCGTCACTGTATGGATAGATCTCATTGTGAAATGACCTATTATTAGATAATTCGTGGGTAGAGCCAAAGAGTGTGAACTGTACAAGTTACAAATAACATTGATTAAAAGAAGGAAGAGGCTCCGGCGTATAGAGAGGACCTCACCGTTTAAGAAGTAACCATAGAAACGATGGAAGCCAATATTTATTTATTCATTTCCGTTTAATGCCTATTTCTTATTTATTTTCTACCAAATATCGGTACAATTTCTTATTTTGAGGTAAAATAAACACCCATAAGAAATAAAAAATCGTGGTTGGGAAGGTCATCGTAGCAAAAGCCATTGGAATTTTTATTTTATACATCGGAAGAATCCGTTTTGTTTTTAGTAAAACAAGAGAGGAGAAAAGAATGACTGAAAGAAATGAAATCAATTAGTTATTCGTCAAATAGTTATTCGTCAAAGTTTCATTTGATTCAATGGCCAGAGTTACGCGGGGATATATAGCCCGCAGACGTCGAAAAAAAACTCGTTCACTTGGATCAACCTTTCGCGGGGCTCATTTAAGACTTACCCGAACTACTACTCAACAGAAAATGAGAGCTTTGATTTCTACTCATCGGGATAGAGGCAGGAGAAAGAGAGATTTTCGACGTTTGTGGATCACTCGGATAAATGCAGTAACCCGCGAGAATGGCGCATCTCATAGTTATAGGCGATTAATACACGATCTGTACAAGGGGCAGGTGCTTCTTAATCGTAAAATACTTGCACAAATGGCTATATCAAATACGAATTGTTTTTACGTGATTTCCAATGAGATCGTCAAATAGGAAGATTGGAACGAATTCGCCGGAATGATTTAAACGGAGTTTCCCGGAGAATGACCCCGGGAAGGTAGAGCAAAAATGAATATATATATGACGAGAAATGAAATTCAGAAATGAAGTAGTAGGAACGAACGAACACGTTTCAAAAAAAAAAAAGAAAAATGATTCTTCATCTCATTCTTTTTTATTCTATGTACACCGCAACAATTAAATCTCTTCATCCTTTCGAATAAAATATCAATCTGATTTTAACCTCCAATGAAAATTCTTTTGATACGGTTGAGGAGTAAGCCTATTTCTTTTCGCCCCTAGAACCATATGGATCCTCGTTATTTTCTTTAATTTCACCCTTCGGGACATATTGCTTTTCTTCCTTCGGAGCATTTTTTTTTTCTCCCTTCGGGACATATTGCTTTTCTTCCTTCGGAACATATTGCTTTTCTTCCTTCGGGACATATTGCTTTCCTCTTCCGCGGACATATTGCTTTTCTTTCCCAGAGCCGTCTCCCTTCGGGTTCGGGACAAATTTATTTTCTCCCTTCGGAACATATTGCTTTTCTCCCTTCGGGGCATATTTCTTTCCTCTTCTGCGGACATATTTCTTTCTGATTTTCGACTTGAATTTCGCAAGTAGTTTCTCATTAGTAAGAAAAGGTAATGAAGATAAAATACGAGCTTGTTTTATAGCAAGAGCCATTGCTCGTTGTTGTTTCAAGGTCAATTTAGTCGCTCGTCGAGATAATATTTTTCCCCGGTCACTAATAAATTGACCAATTGAACTCATGTTTCTATAATCAAATAGATCCCCCGGTCTAGTTGGGGGCAAACGCCTACGAAAATCCCGCTGGGGTTTATGAAAACCCCGTTGGGATTTATGAAAACCCCGTTGAGATTTATGAAAGAATCGCTTGGTTTTATCCATGGTTAATTCCTTATTTCTAAACTCCTCTTTATTCGTGCATTTCGGATCCGACCGAAATAGGACTTAATTTGTTTATTTATAGAATAGAATTTATTCTTATTCCGTGGAATAGAAGGGCGGTACACGCGTTCCGCTCCCTCCGTTCAATCTAGTTCTTTATCTCCCCATGAATCGTATGCTTGTAACAATAAGGACAGAATTTTCTCAATTCCAATCGACTAGGTGTATTGTGTCGATTCTTTTGAGTAATATATCTGGAAGTGCCCCGCGATTCTTTCTTGAAATTCTTTTGGGCGCAATTGGTACATTGCAAAATAACTACCCCTCTGACATCTTTACCCTTGGCCATGAACCTCCTTTGGACTTACGCAAT